AGGCATACCCAGTAAAGCTTACAAGTAAACCGGATATGGAGATGGCGACTAGGGTTGCTGTTTCCATTTTTTCGATAATTTCAAGATCACAAAGGATCACGATAATGTCGTTTATTTACAACTACAACGGAATGGTATACAAAGTCAACAGATTTCAACCCATGATAAAAGAGGATTTATGGCTACAAAAACCGTTGAGAGTAGTTCTAGATCTGGGCCAAGACGAACTGGCGTAGGGAGTTTATTGAAACCATTGAATTCGGAATATGGAAAAGTAGCTCCAGGGTGGGGGACTACACCACTTATGGGAGTTGCAATGGCTCTATTTGCAATATTTCTATCTATTATTTTAGAAATTTATAATTCATCTGTTTTACTGGATGGAATTTCAATTAATTAGTTCATAAAAACTATGAAGTCTTAGTTTTTCAATCAAAAAAGATTATTTTACTTATACTTACTTAATGCTTAAAATACTTAATACTTCAACTTAAGATTACCTAAGACTTGGATTTATAGACCATTCTGGCAGTTCGATCGTGAAATTTATTTGTTTCGATATTTCATTTCCGGAATATGAGCGTGTGACTTGTTATAATTGATCCTATTGATAATACAGAGAATGGACCTGTCATCTCTATCAAGATGATTCTACCTCGTCAGATATTTATTCTAGTCTCTGGAGCACGGACTATATAGAATAGATCAAGAAAAGAAATATTTGAACTATGATTCATACCTATTATTCAGACCTCGCAACCGGATTAAAAAAATGGAAATAGGTCTTTTATAAATCAAACAATTTTTTCCTTCATACTTCTTTTGACCGAAAGAAATCTCTTTCTCTAGATTTTGTTGAGTTATTACATTCATTAAAGAAGTGATGATCAAATGGTTTTTACTCAGAAAACCTTTGAGTTTAGCTTTGGTTTTCTTAAATCATCGTGGTTTTAGTATGAATCTGAGGTTTCAATTGATTCATAGGGTCTCAACAAGAGAATTCCTATCAAAAAAAAAGATAGGGAAGAGAAGATTCAAGAGGCCTGTCAGGATTAACATAAAGAAAGATGGATGAGCCAACTTGAGATTGTATTTCTTGGCATTATCATCACAAAGAAGAGATTCCGGATTTTTCTTACTTCGTATCTTTTGGTCAAATCGAGTCAAGCGGCTAAGCCACAAGAAGTTTTAAACTCTCTATTCCATATCCGTTGAAACTAGTATTTGTGTGTTTCGGCTTGAGCCGTACGAGATGAAATTCTCATATACGGCTCTCAGAGGGGGAGTCTTTCTTGGGTTACCTATCTCAATAAAGTATATGATTGGTTCGAGGAACGTCTCGAGATTCAAGCGATTGCAGATGATATAACTAGTAAATATGTTCCTCCTCATGTCAACATATTTTATTGTCTAGGGGGAATTACACTTACTTGTTTTTTAGTACAAGTAGCTACGGGTTTTGCTATGACCTTTTACTATCGTCCAACTGTTACAGAGGCTTTTTCCTCTGTTCAATACATAATGACTGAGGCCAACTTTGGTTGGTTAATTCGATCAGTTCATCGATGGTCAGCAAGTATGATGGTTCTAATGATGATCTTGCACGTATTTCGTGTGTATCTTACGGGTGGGTTTAAAAAACCCCGCGAATTAACTTGGGTTACAGGGGTGGTTCTGGCTGTATTGACCGCATCTTTTGGCGTAACTGGTTATTCCTTACCTCGGGACCAAATTGGCTATTGGGCAGTAAAAATTGTAACAGGCGTGCCTGAAGCTATTCCTATAATAGGATCGCCTTTGGTAGAATTATTACGTGGAAGTGCTAGTGTGGGCCAATCCACTTTGACTCGTTTTTATAGTTTACATACTTTTGTATTGCCTCTTCTTACTGCCGTATTTATGTTAATGCACTTTTCAATGATACGTAAGCAAGGTATTTCGGGTCCTTTATAGAGAAGGCAGATCATAGATATTTGTAATTTATCATATCGGGGAGGAACAAGAGTCTTTCATTGCTACAAATATGGATTATTGAAAAATAAGGCATGTTATTTGGATACTTCTATTCAACTCTGAAGTATTGTTTCTTTGATACGAATCGAATAGTTGAAGTAGATTTTCCTAAAAGAGGATGGATTATGGGAGTGTGTGACTTGAACTATTGATTGGTCCATGCAGATATATGATTTTATCCGCCACGTTGGAATTCACAACCCAATGTGTCTCCGCATCCAACCATCACGTAAGTCCCTTTATGTAGCATAGGATAGGCCGGTTCGCTTGAGGAGAATATTTTCTATGATCATACCCGAATCATGTCATGCATGAACAGGCTCCGTAAGATCCCTAGAATAAGTGATGTGGAATCCAATGTTCTATTTATTCCTTCCACTTTGTTTAATTTTTCTTTTTTTTTTAGTAATTTTCTTATAATTAATTGCTAGTATTAGTATTTCGTATTAATTTGATAGTAATCTTAGTAAGTTTTTTATAGTATGTAGATGCATTCATTTCCTCTGCATCGACCCTGATCTATGATACTATCGGAGTTAAATAAGGGATCTAAGGAAGCACAGGGGCTAGACTTTATTAGTAACAAGTAAAAACTTTGTATTTTTGTATGTAACACAATCGAGATGTTGTGGGGATAAATACCAACCAAAAGACATGAATGAGACAATCCAAAAAGCACTTGATCATGATCGAATTTGTAAGCCTACTTGGATATTGAGCATTTCCTTGTTGCCAGAACTGAATTCTTTACAATGAATCGTTGCAACTCGGGGAAATGGAATTTGAGAAATCTTTTCTTACATAGAGTCATTCTACATTATATATGTAGATATGTATGAAATATAGAAATATAGATATTCTATGGACCTAGGACCTATTTATGTTCTATGGATCTATTTCTGTAATTCTTTTGATTCTTGCTCGAGCCGGATGATAAAAAATTATCATGTCCGGTTCCTTTGGGGGATGGATCTACAATAATTCACCTATCCAAATAACAAAGAAACCTGATTTGAATGATCCTGTATTAAGAGCTAAATTGGCTAAAGGGATGGGACATAATTATTATGGAGAACCTGCATGGCCCAATGATCTTTTATATATTTTTCCAGTAGTAATTTTAGGCACTATTGCATGTAATGTGGGCTTAGCAGTTCTAGAGCCGTCAATGATCGGTGAACCGGCGGATCCGTTTGCAACTCCGTTGGAAATATTACCCGAATGGTACTTTTTTCCCGTATTTCAAATACTTCGCACAGTACCCAATAAGTTATTGGGTGTTCTTTTAATGGTTTCAGTACCAATAGGATTATTGACAGTACCTTTTTTGGAGAATGTCAATAAATTCCAAAATCCATTTCGTCGTCCAGTAGCTACAACAGTCTTTTTGATCGGTACCGCAGTAGCTCTTTGGTTAGGTATTGGAGCAACTTTACCTATTGAGAAATCCCTAACTTTAGGTCTTTTTCAAATTGATTAAACCGTTAAATACCACGACATAGGTATCTAAGGAAGATCCTCTTCTGGATCTTCCCTAGATACATCTATCTTATTATGATCTATTCTGCAAATATATGGACCGTGTCGAAGATTAAAAACTCATTCTATTCTTTTTTATTTCTAAAAACTAAAAAATGAAAAAAAAGTCCAATGGATTTAAAATGAAAACTTTTTCTTAGGTAAATTGATTGCAAAATGCTTCTGTAGAGTGCCCAATATCTGTTTTACATCTTCTATGCGAAAATCTTCCATTTTCATAAGATCTTCTTGACTGTGACTCAAAAGGTCCAATAATGTATGTATATTGGACCTTTTGAGACAATTATAGGTCCTGGAAGACAATTCTGATTGGTCAATAAAAATACATGTCAATGGAATTCCTTTTTTGTTTTTCTTAAGATTAGTGAATCTGTCTTGAAAGGAAAAAAGGGGTAGATTCCATCTGTTTTCATTTTCCTTGAAATTCATGTCCTCTTCCTCTGCATGTAGAAAAGGAATCAATAAATCAATCAAATTACGAGAAGCTTCATAAAGTGCTTCTTTAGGAGTTAAACTTCCATTCGTCCATATTTCTAGAAAGAGTATCTCTTGTTTTTCATTCCCATTCCCATAAGAATGAATACTATGATTCGCATTTCGAACAGGCATAGATACAATATCTATAGGATAACTTCCATCGTGAGAGTCATTTGTGGATTTCATACGATATCCGCGATCTCTCTTGATTTGTAATTCAATACACAAATCAATTGGTTCTGTCAGGTTAGCTATATGCTGTGTCGTGTCAACTATTTCTACAGAAGGTGGTGAGATGATATCTTGAGCTGTTATGTATTTGGGACCCCTGACGCAAATGGATGCGTCCCTAACTCCATAGAGATTACTTCTCAATACAATCTCTTTCAAATTTATTAAAATCTCATGTACTGATTCTTCAATACCCGCTATCGTAGAATATTCATGCAGCACATTTTCAGATTTTGCACGTGTGATATATGTTCCTTCTATTTCTCCAAGTAAAGCCCTTCGCATAGCAATACCTATAGTATAGGCTTGACCTTTCATAAGTGGGGACAGAACAAAACGACCATAATAAAGACGCTTGCTGTCTACTCTTGATTCAACACATTTCCACTGTAGTGTTCGAGTGGATCCTGCTACTTCTTCTCGAACCATACTATTATTTTTCTTTTCTTTATGATTATTGGATCAGATCATTGAATCATTTATTTCTCTTGGAATCTCTTGAATTCTTATTTCTACACACGTCTTTTTTTAGGGGGGCGACATCCATTATGCGGCATGGGTGTTACATCACGTACGAAACTTAATAGCATCCCATTTCTACGAATGGCTCGTAATGCCGCATCTCTTCCGAGACCTGGACCTTTTATCATAACTTCTGCTCGTTGCATACCCTGATCAACTAATGTACGAATAGCATTAAATGCCGCGGCTTGAGCAGCATAGGGTGTTCCTTTTCTTGTGCCTCTGAATCCAGAAGTACCTGCGGAAGCCCAAGAAACCACCCGACCTCGTACGTCTGTAACAGTTACAATAGTATTGTTGAAACTCGCTTGAACATGAATAACTCCTTTTGGTATTCTACGTTCATTCTTATTTGAACCAATACGTGCATTCTTACGTAAACCAATTTTTGCTATAGGTTTTGTCATATTTTATTAGATCATATTCATAAGAATAAAAGAAAAAGAAAGAAGAATCAGAAATCTACAGAAAGATACGGGGATATCCATTTCATATGAAAACGAATCCTTTCTTCTTTCTTTTTACATGTACATGGGTTTGAAAAAGTACTTGATTTAGAACTTGAGAAGGATTACCCCTGTCTCTGTTTATGTCTCGGATTGGAACAAATGACTATAATTCGCCCCCGTCTACGAATCAAGCGACATTTTTCACAAATTTTACGAACAGAAGCCCTTATTTTCATATTTATCATTCCTTACTTTCATTCTGAATCTATTTTTTTGGAAACAAGAATCAGTTTATTGCATTTTTGAACTTCGAATTATATCCCTACGAAAAGGATGTTTAAAAGAATGATCTAATCGTTCGAATCTTTTTTGCGAAGTCTATAAATTATACGTCCCCTGGTTGAATCATAACGACTCATTTCGATTTTGACTCTATCTCCGGGTAGTATACGTATAAAACTGCGCCGGATTCTCCCTGAAATATAACCTAGAATTAGATCTTCATTATCTAACCGAACTCGGAACATACCGTTGGGAAGTGATTCAGTAATTAAACCCTCATGAATCAATTTTTGTTCTTTCATTCCAGGGAACCCCCTTTAAGTATCAACTAATAGAGGAAGAGTTCTATAATTCACTTCTCCTCTCTATTTTACAAATAGTAAGTTCGAGAGAAAATTAGGGTACCCCAGGAGAATCACCATATATAACACAAAATTTCTCCTCCAATTTTTTCTAGTCGAGCTTCTCGATCTGTCATTATACCTCGAGAAGTAGAAAGAATTACAATTCCCATTCCACCTAAAATCTTAGGAATTCGTTGATAGTTGGAATAAATTCGTAGACCGGGTCGGCTTATACGCTTTAAAATCATTTTCTTCCCTTTCCTAGTCTTTCTATGTCGTAAGGTTGAAACCAAGAAATTTTTTTTACTTTCTTGATGTTTTCGAACATTCTCAATAAAACCTTCTCGTAAAAGTATTTTCACAATGTTTTTAGTGATATTAGTAGATACTATTTGAACTCTTCCCTTTTGATCTATGTCAGCATTTCTTATAGAAGTTATTATATCGGCAATAATGTCCCTACCCATGACGAACTATAGTTATTGGTGCCTCCTCATTTTGATATAATCAACATGCTTCTTTTTTGTTTTATTTTTTATTGAATTTTTTTTTTGAAATTCTTAAATTATAAAAAATTATTCTAAATCTCAAATATATGCATGAGACACAATCTATTAATCGGATCTATTTCAGATATTTGAATATTCTATTTTCTATATATAGAATAGATAGGATATATCCTATTTTCATCTATAAGACTTCGGGTGCTAATGAAACTATTTTAGTAAAATTCAACTGTCGCAATTCCCGAGCAATCGCACCAAAGATTCGAGTTCCTTTTGGATTTCCTTCTTGATCAATGATAACCGCTGCATTGTCATCATATCGTATTATCATGCCGTTGTCACGTTTGAGTTCTTTACACGTGCGTACAATCACAGCTCTAATTATTTCTGATCTTTCTAGAGGCATGTTGGGCACTGCTTCTTTGATTACAGCAACAATAACATCGCCGATATGAGCATATCGGTGATTACCGGTTCCTATGATTCGAATACACATCAATTCTTGAGCTCCACTGTTATCCGCTACATTCAAAAGGGTCTGAGGTTGAATCATATCATTTTTATTTGAATCTCTTATTTCAATGCAAGGGATAATGGAAAAAAGAAATATTGTCTGTCCAGAGATAAAGAAATCTGTGGTTGTTTTTTCATTCTCAATACTCCTTCCTTCTTCTTTTACTTTTGTTTATCTATCCTGAAATAACAAATTGAGTTCGTATAGGCATTTTGCATGCAGCTATTTCCATAGCAGTTTTGGCTACAGTTTCTGATACTCCACTCATTTCATAAAGTATTCGGCCCGGTTTCACAACGGATACCCAATATTCGGGGGATCCCTTGCCCGAACCCATACGTGTTTCTGTAGGTCTTACAGTAACAGGTTTGTCGGGAAAGATACGTACCCATATCTTTCCACCACGACGTGCATATCGTGTCATTGCTCTTCGCCCTGCTTCTATTTGTCTAGCTGTGATCCAAGCAGGTTCAAGTGCCTGAAGAGCATATCTGCCAAAACAAATATGATTGCCTCGGCAAGATATTCCCTTCATTCTACCTCTATGTTGTTTACGAAATCTGGTTCTTTTGGGGTTATAGTTGATGGTTGTTTCTGAATTCCATCTCTACTGCAGAGCCGGACATGAGAGTTTCTTCTCATCCAGCTCCTCGCGAATGAAATGATTCAAGAATATTAAATATACACATGTATTTATGTATTTCATTCTATCAAAATGAAAAGAAAGAATATACTAATTTTTTTATATTGAATTTGTTACATAGGTAACTTTATATATAACTAACTAGATAACTAGGTGTGTTTGTTTATATATAAATATAATGCTTCTTTCTTTTATCAAGATTTCTAAAGTATTTTAATTTACCTCTATTGAAATTGAATCACGCCAATAAATAAAATCCTTAAATGAAATAAGAATTAAAAATAAAGAAAGGTTTCGCGGGCGAATATTGACTCTTTCCTCCTTCATTTGTAGGATCAATCCATGACCATTCAGAAGAAATCCATTTTTTCTTGGTTCATTTCGCCATCCTACCCAATGAATCATTAGGATTGATTCGTTTTCAAGAAAATCCTATGTAGTCACAGGTTCCATCGTTCCCATAGCTTCTCCATTAATGTTTAGGCCTGAACTCTGCAATGGAGCTCTCAACAAAATCTCTTATTTGTTTCCGAATCAATCTCCTCAGTTTTTCTTAACCCGAAGCTCAATTAAATTATTCTCTATTTTCTATCTCTATTTTCTATTTTTATATTATTATTTTATTTATTATTTCTTTTATTTTATTATTCTATTTTATTCTATGTTTCTATCTTGTTTCTATCTTCTTTCTATTTTTTATTTGTATATTTCTTATTCTATTGTATTGTAATTGTATATTTTGTATCTTTATTTTATATTGATGTTGATGCTTTATAACACTGCCTTTTTTATGGGGTAATTTTTCATAAACCATACATATGGGAATCATATATCATTGAGATCTTTATTCTCTCTTTCTATCATCCTTCCATTTTTCCACATCCCTTTTTTTCACAATTCATAATCAGATTTCTTTTTTATGAAAAAAGAATTTCAGTTGCTACAATGCTACAACTATATGATCGATTCAGTCATATAGTGACTGTTTCTTGGGATCTCGACAATACGAAGCAATAAGTTGGTTATTAGTTTTGAGTTTCTTTAGTTTTGATAGTTACTAAGTTTATAGTGGGGTTAGCCTGTTTTTTTTCAATCTCAATTCTAAAGAAAAAACTAACGAGTCACACACTGAGCATAGCAATTATAATAAAATCTAAATTAAATAAAGGGTAAATCAAATTTTTATTCAACCTTATAGAATTAGAATTGTTCGTTTTTCTTTGATTAAGAAAAAAAGAAAAAGAAGAAAAGAGTTTATAAATTTTTTCTATCGATGACCAGAATGGCGAAATAAAGAAAGGTCCATTCTTATTCTTTTTTCTTTTCTTATTCTTGGTTTACAAATATCCAAATTTTGATGCCTAAGACTCCATAGATAGTTCTAATTGTATGGGAACAGTGATCAATTTTAGCGCGAATTGTTTGTAAGGGAACCCTGCCTTCTCTGATCCATTCGACACGTGCAATCTCTTTTCCGTCGATACGCCCTGCAATTTGCACTTGAATCCCTTTTGTACCCGTTTGTTCAGTTAATTCAATAGCTTTTTTCATTGCCTTTCGAAATGAGACTCTATTTTTTAATTGTAAAGCTATATATTCTGCAAGAATATTAGGTTGTCCATAAGGCTTTTCAATTCTTGTGATAGCAATGTTGAGTCTCCGGTTTACAGAATGAAATTCTTTTTGTACATTCATCTGTAATTCTTCGACTCCCCGCGTTCGTCCTTCTATTAATAAATTGGGAAATCCAATATAGATTATGACCTGAATCAAATCTATTCTTTTTTGAATTACTATATGGGCAATTCCTTCGAAACCTGAGGATATTCTCTTATTTTTTTTTACATAGTCCTTAATACAATTCCGTATTCTTTCATCTTCTTGTAGACCCTTGGAAAAATTCTTTGGTTTTGCGAACCAAAAAGAATGATGACTTTGAGTTGTTCCAAGTCTGAAACCAAGTGGATTTATTTTTTGTCCCATATTTTTCTATTCTTTTTCCATCCATTTTTTTTCTAAATAGGAATCTAAAATTTAGATTTTTCTTTTAAAAAAATCTTTATATGACAAGTGGTTTTTTTTATCAGATAACTACGCCCTCGAGCCCGGGGTCTTAACTTTTTCACAATAGCACCTCTATTGACTTCAGCTTTACTAATAAATAAATCAGCTTCATTCAAACCCATATTATGACTAGCATTTGCTGCTGCAGAATAAACTAATTTTAAAATTGGATAAGATGCCCTATAAGGCATTAGTTCCAATATCATTAGTGTTTCTTCATAAGAACGTCCGCGAATCTGATCAATTACTCTTCGTGCTTTGAAAACAGACATACATATATGTTGAGCTAACACTTTTGCTTCTCTATCCGAATTTTCGTTCTTTATCATAAAAGTTCTCCCCCGCCAATGAATGATAAGTGCCTAGGTGAAGTATAGTATAAGATAAGTCAGAAAAGTGAGTATATTAGTATACTA